AATGTTGAGCCTGACTAAAGGGCTATCGTGATAGGATAAAATATGTAGTTAAACCTACCTTCATTACATCAAACAGAATCAAACTATCACCAGCAAGCATCAAAAGCCGCCGTGCATCATACACCAAGATGTAAAACTAAATCATCAACGTAGAAAAGTAAGCTAAATAAGCTAATGGGTTCATACCCCGTAAATAGAGTGAACACTCTCTTCTCTAATGCCTAGTAACTCTACAAAAATCCTATTGCTAATCACATTAGTAATAGGTATATTAGTGTCTATTTCGTCCAACTCATGGCTCGGAGCATGAATAGGATTAGAAATTAATCTAATATCATTCATCCCTTTGATATCCAACGTTAAAAATATGTACAATACAGAAGCCTCACTAAAATACTTTATTGTACAGGTACTTGCCTCAGCAACCTTACTATTTATAGTAGTAATGAAATCCCTAACAGAGGATTTATTTTCATTTGATAGAAATCCATACACGCCAATAATCATCTGTACCCCCCTTCTGCTCAAAAGTGGAGCCGCCCCCCTCCACTGATGATTTCCAGGAGTAATGGAAGGACTGAGATGAAGAAATTGTGCACTACTAATAACTGTCCAAAAAGCCGCACCTCTGATATTAATGTCATACCTTATTGACATAAACACATTCACACTAAGAATTATCGTAACATCAACAGTCGTAGGAGCAATTGGGGGTTTAAATCAAACCTCCATACGAAAAATCCTAACTTACTCATCAATTAACCACACAGGATGGATGCTAATTGCACTAACCACCAGAGAAAACCTGTGATTAGTCTACTTCGCAGTCTATTCCACACTAGCACTAACAGTAGTGGCAGCAATTAGACTGTCGGGAGTATCATTCATTAACCAAACCATATTAACAAGCAAAGAAACAACATTAATAAAGTTCGTAATATTCACATCATTACTGTCCCTTGGTGGACTACCGCCATTCTTAGGATTCCTACCAAAATGAATTGTCATTCAGGCAATAATTACAAACAATATAATCCCACTAGCAACAGTCATAGTGGTAACATCACTAATCACCCTTTACTACTACCTAAAGATTTCGTATTCAAGCTTTTTAATCCTAAACACAGAACCAAAATGAATTGTAAAACCCTACAAAAATAAAACAAGCAAAAACATCAGAGCAATAATCCTATCATCAATTTCATTGATAGGAATGCTAATATGCACAATCATCACCAACATCAACTAAGCCACGAAGGCCTTAAGTTAAATCAAACTAATATCCTTCAAAGCTATAAATAAAGGGCTTCCTTTAGGCCTTGATAAGTCCTTCAACTTACCCCTACAGAATTGCATTCTATAATCACAACGATGAATACAAGGCCGGATAGTGGAAGAGCAACGTAAATGCCCCTAAATAGATTTACAGCCTATCGCCTACTTGTTTATCTCAGCCACCCCACTAATTTTCACCCGATGGTTCTTCTCAACAAATCACAAAGACATTGGAACACTGTATTTCGTATTCGGAGCCTGATCAGGAATGGTTGGAACATCACTAAGAATACTGATCCGAACAGAACTAGGACAACCTGGATCCTTAATTGGAGATGATCAAATCTACAACGTTATTGTTACAGCACATGCCTTTGTTATAATTTTCTTCATGGTTATACCGATCATGATTGGTGGGTTTGGAAACTGACTTGTACCGCTAATGCTCGGAGCGCCAGACATAGCCTTCCCACGAATAAACAACATGAGATTTTGACTTCTACCACCTTCCCTAACGCTTCTCCTCGCCAGCAGAACAGTAGAAAGAGGGGTGGGAACAGGATGAACAGTCTATCCCCCACTTGCCAGAGGAATCGCCCATGCTGGAGCATCGGTAGACCTAGCTATCTTCTCCTTGCACTTGGCTGGTGTGTCATCAATCTTAGGGGCAGTAAACTTTATCACAACCACAATTAACATAAAGCCAAAAAGCATGAAACCTGAACGAATTCCACTATTTGTATGATCAATCGCAATTACTGCCCTACTCCTTCTACTGTCCTTGCCCGTCCTTGCTGGAGCAATCACAATACTATTAACAGATCGAAACCTGAACACATCATTCTTTGACCCTGCTGGTGGGGGAGACCCAATTCTTTACCAACACTTGTTTTGATTCTTTGGACACCCAGAAGTGTACATTCTCATCCTACCAGGGTTTGGAATAATCTCCCACATCATTTGCCATGAAAGAGGTAAAAAGGAAGCATTTGGTAACCTAGGGATAATCTTCGCTATACTAGCAATTGGACTACTAGGATTTGTAGTATGAGCCCACCACATATTCACTGTAGGGATAGATGTTGACACACGAGCATACTTTACATCAGCAACAATAATCATTGCTGTACCCACCGGAATTAAAATCTTCAGTTGGCTTGCAACTATATACGGGACGCGAATAACATACAGAGCAGCATGCCTATGAGCACTAGGATTTGTATTCCTATTCACTATAGGAGGTCTTACTGGAGTAGTGCTAGCAAACTCATCAATCGATATTGTATTACACGATACTTACTACGTAGTAGCCCACTTCCACTATGTGCTATCAATAGGAGCAGTATTTGCAATCATAGGGGGGTTTGTTCAATGATTCCCCCTATTTACTGGATTAACTATAAACCCCAAGTGATTAAAGGCCCAATTCACCGTTATATTTGTAGGTGTCAACTTAACGTTCTTCCCTCAGCACTTCCTAGGACTCGCTGGAATACCACGACGTTACTCAGACTACCCAGATGCCTATACCACATGAAATATTATCTCATCAATAGGATCAACAATTTCATTCGTAAGAGTAATAATATTCCTATTCATTATATGGGAAAGAATCACATCAAACCGACTAATCCTTTTTCCCACCCATACAAGAAACTCAGTAGAATGACTACAAAACTTCCCACCAGCAGAACACAGATACTCAGAATTACCAACAATCTCACTAACTAACTAATATCTAACGTGGCAGATAAGTGCGGTGGATTTAAGCTCCAAGAATAAAGTTGTTTACTAAACTTTCATTAGAAAGTACCAATGACAACATGACTAAATTTAACACTACAAGATAGAGCCTCCCCCATTATAGAGCAACTAATCTACTTCCACGACCACGCCTTAATAATTATATTAATAATTATTACAACTGTATTTTACACAATAATTAGAATCATCCAAAACAAACAAACCAGACGATTCATACTAGAAGGACAAATAATTGAAACAATTTGAACGATTGCTCCAGCAATCATCCTAGTATTCATTGCAATACCATCATTACGACTACTATACCTAATAGACGAAATCCACAACCCCGTACTAACTTTAAAAACAGTTGGACACCAATGATACTGAAGCTATGAATATTCAGACTTCACAAAACTTGAATTCGACTCATACATAGTACAACAAGAAGACCTACAAACAAACACATTCCGACTACTAGATACAGATAACCGAGTAATTCTACCAATAAACTCGCCCATTCGAATAATCGTAACAGCAGCGGACGTGCTACACTCATGAACAGTACCAAGACTCGGAGTAAAGTCAGACGCTACACCAGGACGGTTAAACCAAGTAAGATTTTCAGTTAACCGACCAGGAATCCTTTATGGTCAATGCTCAGAAATCTGCGGTGCAAACCACAGATTCATACCAATCACAATTGAAAGAGTATCAACAAACCAATTCATTAATTGAGTATCAAAGATAAGAGAATCATCAGATGACTGAAAGCAAGTAATGGTCTCTTAAACCAGGTAATGGTACCCTAGCAAGTATCTCTGATGAAGAAGGATTAGTTAAAATATAACATCAGAATGTCAAACTGAAATAATCACAAAGGTATCCTTCTATACCTCAAATAATACCCATAGAATGAACACTTCTATATCTAACCTTCTTAATGACATTCCTTATATTCAACATCATAAACTACTTCACACAATCCCCTAATTGAGAAATTAAATCAAGGAAACCCATCCATATCAATAAAATAAACTGAAAGTGATAAGAAATCTATTCTCTATTTTTGACCCAACAACAGAAATCGGAAGACTCCCACTAAACTGAACAAGTACAACTATTGGACTACTACTAATTCCTACAAGTATATGATTGATCCCATCACGAAATAGTATAATAATTAACCTACTAATAAACATACTACACAAAGAAATAAAGACAATTCTGAGAAAGGGGATTGAAAACAAAGGAAACTCATTTATCCTAACCTCTTTATTCCTTATAATCCTAATAAACAACTTCCTAGGACTATTCCCATACATCTTTACTAGTACAAGACATTTAACATTAACATTAACACTAGCCTTACCACTATGAATAAGATTCATACTATTCGGATGAATTAAAAATACCAACCACATATTTGAACACCTTGTACCACAAGGAACTCCTTCTATACTTATACCATTCATAGTTATCATTGAAACAATTAGAAATCTAATCCGACCAGGAACACTAGCGGTACGATTAACCGCAAACATAATTGCAGGTCATCTACTACTAACCCTGTTAGGAAACAACGGGCCATCGATAAGACACTCCATAATTACTGTACTAATTACAGCACAAATCCTATTACTAATTCTAGAAAGAGCAGTTGCTGTAATCCAATCATACGTATTCGCCATCTTAAGAACCCTATACTCTAGAGAAGTTAACTAATGTCAATACACGAAAATCACCCATTCCACATAGTAAACAAAAGACCATGACCACTCACGGGAGCAGTTGGAGCAATAACTATATTAATAGGAATAATCAAATGATTCCACCAATACGACAACACTTTGTTAGCAATTGGAACAATCATTACTGTACTAACCATAGTTCAATGATGACGAGATGTAACCCGAGAAGGAACATACCAAGGATTACATACAAAAACAGTAACAACAGGGTTACGATGAGGAATAATCCTATTCATTGTATCAGAAATCCTATTCTTCGTCTCATTCTTCTGAGCATTTTTCCACAGAAGCCTATCACCAACAATCGAACTAGGATCAACATGACCACCCACAGGAATTCAACCATTCAATCCCCTACAAGTACCACTATTAAATACAGCAATCCTTTTAGCTTCAGGAGTAACCGTAACATGAGCACATCATAGACTACTAGAAAACAATGCCACACAAGCAACACAAGGGCTATTTTTCACTGTCCTGCTAGGGATTTACTTTACAGCACTACAGGCATATGAATACATTGAAGCACCATTCACAATTGCAGATTCAGCATACGGATCAACCTTCTTTATAGCAACAGGATTTCACGGACTACATGTTATCATTGGAACAACATTCCTAATTACATGTTTATTACGACAAACAACACTACATTTCTCATCAAACCACCACTTTGGATTCGAAGCAGCAGCTTGATACTGACATTTCGTAGATGTTGTTTGACTATTCCTTTACATCTCAATCTATTGATGAGGAAGATAAAATAAAATTTGTCTAATACAAGAATAGTATACTTGACTTCCAATCAAGAAATTTGTGAAAGCAAGACAAATAATATTAACAATAACCATTACAGCAAGATTAGCCATTATATTATCAGCAGCAATCATAATCTTAACAACTATAATCTCAAAGAAAATAAATGAAGATCGAGAAAAAAGATCACCCTTTGAATGCGGGTTTGATCCAAAAAACTCTGCACGACTACCATTCTCATCACGATTCTTTCTCATTGCAGTAATTTTCATAATCTTCGATGTAGAAATCGCACTACTACTACCAATACCAATTACCATAATAACCTCAAACATTAAATCATGGATATTAATTAGATTCACATTCCTATTAATCTTAATCATTGGACTATACCACGAATGAAACCAAGGATCATTAGAATGAAGAAATTAGGGGACTATAGTTAACAATAACATTTGAGTTGCATTCAAAAGGTACTATCACATAGTTAGCCTCAAATATAAGTGAGAAGCAAAACTTGCAGTCAGTTTCGACCTGATCTTAGATAATAACTTATCCCCACTTTGACGTTAACTGAAACCAAAATAGAGGTATATTATTGTTAATAATAAAATTGAATTAAAATGATTCCAGTTAAGGAAGTGGAAGTAAAAGTGAATGCTGCTAACTTATCACTATAGCGGTTAAAATCCGTTTACACTTCTATTTATATAGTTTAGGAAAACATTACATTTTCACTGTAAAGACAAAGAAACACTTTTATAAATAATCACTTAAAGGTACAGTGCACCTCCCCGACATCTTCAGCGTCGTGCTCTAAATAAGCTATCCAAGTAATAAATAAGAATAAACAATAAAATAATAACTCACATAACAAAAAACCCTAAAAATACCTTTAAACTATTGTACTGAAACCACTGATTAACCCTACCAAGATTAAAGAGAAACCAATACATACCCTGACCACCAAAGTATTCCATTCAACCAGAATCAAAAACCCTGGTAGCCCCATAACCAAGGCCTAAAGGAAAATAAGAAACACCATAAGTGGAAAAAAATGGCATGAATCACATAGAACCTGAAAATGAAGAAACAACATAAAAATGCATGGAAAATAAACCATCGCTAAAGGAAAACCTAGCCATCTCATAACCAACTCAACCTCCAATAAACAAAACCAACAAAGTAAGAAACTTTAAATAATAAGGCAAACAAATTATAGAAGGAGTAGGACAAATTAATCATATAAGAGAGCTCCCACCTAAAATAGATATAACCAACAAGCCAACCATACCAATCAACATATTATAGTTCGTCTCACCCATAGAATAAGAAGAGAAAAAATTAAAATCACCACACATAACAAAATAAAACAAACGAAAAGAATAACAAACAGTTAAACCAGTAGATAAAAATAACAAGAAAAACCCAAACATATTAATATAACCCATGGAAAACATTTCCAGAATAAAATCCTTAGAATAAAACCCAGCCAAAAAAGGCATACCACAAAGAGCAAAATTTGCAACCATTAAACAAGAAGAGGTAAAAGGTATATAAACAGAAATGCCACCCATAAAACGAATATCTTGCGAGTCTCCCATAGAATGAATAACCCCACCAGCACACATAAACAATAACGCCTTAAATAAAGCGTGAGTCAATAAATGGAAAAACGCCAAGGTTGAAAGACCAACAGAAATAGTCATAATTATAAGACCCAACTGTCTTAAAGTAGATAAAGCAATAATCCTCCTTAAATCATACTCAAAATTAGCACCAAGACCAGCCATAAATATAGTCAAACTAGAAACCAATAATAAAAAGATATTCAACCAATAACTAAAAGAAGGACTAAAACGAATCAACAAATAAACCCCCGCTGTAACCAAAGTAGAAGAATGAACCAAAGCAGAAACGGGAGTAGGAGCAGCCATTGCAGCAGGCAACCAAGAAGAAAAAGGAATTTGAGCACTTTTAGTTATAGCAGCTACTACAACCAAAAAGGAAATTAATTCTATCTCAACAGACCCCGATAAAAAATCCAAATAATAAATAAATCTCCATCTACCAAAATTAATTATCCAAGCAATAACCATCAACAAAGCAACATCACCAATACGATTTGACAAAACAGTCAACATGCCAGCACCATAAGACTTCACATTCTGATAATAAATCACCAACAAGTAAGAAACCAATCCCAAACCATCTCACCCCAACAAAATACTAATTACATTAGGGCTAATAATCAAAAACATCATAGAAACAACAAACATCAACACTAACATAATAAAACGAACAACATTCCAATCACCAAACATGTAATCATCTCTATAAAGAATTACTAAAGAAGAAATAATAAAAACAAAGCCCATAAATAACAAGGAAATTCAATCAAACAAAAAAGTCATAATAATAGATCTACCATTCAAAGTAACAACATTCCAATCAATAAAGTAAACCAAGTCACTTATAATAAAAACTGCACCCAAGAAACAACAAAGACAACCTCCAACAAATAAAAAAACAAATCTAACAAAACAAATAGACATAAACATTAATCCAAAATACAAACTATATCATTGGCACCACAAACCAATATTTTATACTTAAACTATTTAGATAAAACGAGCTATACCCAAAAAACAGTAACATCAACCCTTAAAATAACCAAGTTCAATGGAAGCCAATGAAGAAACAACAATAAAAATTCCCGTACATAACCTAAAGAACACGAATAAAGACCTGAATAAACAGGACCATGCTGACTATAAGAATACAAATAAAGAGTATAAGCAGCTCTAAAAAAAGATAAAAGAACCAAAATAATCATAAGACACCAAGACCAAGAAACCAATCTTCTCAACAAACCAATCTCACCAAGAAGGTTAAGAGAAGGAGGAGCAGCCATATTACAGGCTCTCAACAAAAACCACCACATAGTCATTCTAGGCATCAAATTAATTAATCCCCTACTAATTAAAAGACTACGACTACCAAAACGCTCATAAGAAATGTTAGAAAGACAAAAAAGACCAGAAGAACACAAACCATGAGCCACCATTAAAGCAAAAGATCTACAAACACCCCAATAACTTAATGTTATAATTCCACCAATTACCATACTCATATGTGCCACAGAAGAATAGGCAATCAGAGACTTCAAATCAGTCTGCCGCATACAAAATAAACTAACAAACAAACCACCAACCAATCTTAAGGAAACCCAAACTAAGCCAAAACTGAAACCAAACTTAAACAATAAGGGGAAAACACGAAGAAGGCCGTATCCCCCCAGCTTCAGTAACACACCAGCCAAAATTATAGAACCAGAAACAGGAGCTTCAACATGAGCCTTAGGGAGCCACAAATGAACCATAAACATTGGTATCCTAACTAAAAAAGCAAAAACCATACAAACATAAAATAAACCCCCTCCCAAAAAATCACTGCCACACAACAAATAAATACACACAGAGCCAAAATAATCATAAATAAACAAAATACCAACCAATAAAGGAAGAGAAGCCAACAAAGTATAAAACAATAAATAAATACCAGCTTGAACGCGTTCAGGTTGATATCCTCAACCCAAAATTAAAAACAAAGTAGGAATCAATCTACTCTCAAAGAAAATATAAAAAGAAAATAATCCCAATCTTCTAAAAGTACAATACAACATAATAACAAGAAAAATAACAACAAAAATAAAGAAACCAGAAAAATAACCTGAACGAAAAATAGACTCTCTAGCCAAAACCATAAGAACACAAATCCATAAACTCAAAAGAATCAAACCATAAGAAATCAAATCACACCCAAAAACAAACCCTAGATTACTTCAGCAAAAAAAATAAGGAAAGGAAAAAAAATAAACAAAGGAGACAGCAAATAACAAAGAAGTAATCAACCACCAACTACCAGGAAACAAACACAAAGGGATTAAAAAAATCAAAAAACAAAGAAACCTTAACATTGAAGAACTCTATAAGATTGAAAATAATCATTACCATGACTACGAATTATAGAAACCAAAATAGACAAGCCCAACGAGCCCTCACAAACAGAAAACACCAAAAAATAAACAACAAAAAACAAACTATAATTGAAATTACACAAATAAAAATAAAGAGAAAAATAAAGAACCAAAACCACAAACTCCAATCTCAACAGAGTAATCAACAAGTGCTTACGGCTCGAAGAAAAGGCCCAAATCCCACAAAAATAAATAACAAAAAAATATAATCACATTGGCATTAAATGTTTTAATAATTTAAATAAAATATTGGTCTTGTAAACCAAAAATAAGGAACAACCTTTTAAAACTTCAGAGGAAAAGCACAAGCCATTTCATTAATCCCCAAAACTAATATTTTAAATAAAATACCCCCTGAGATAACAAAACTAATTATATCAACAAGAATAATAACAAGACTAATATTTACACAAATAAAACACCCACTAGCAATAGGAATAATATTACTAATACAAACTACAATGGTATGCATCATTAGAGGAACAATATACACAAGATTTTGATTCTCATACATCCTATTCATAATCATAGTAGGTGGGATACTCGTCCTATTTATATACATAACAAGACTAGCATCAAATGAAATATTTTCACCATCAAATAAAATAATATTAATCACAATTATACTACTACCAGCAATAATATATACCATACCAGAAATAATCAACAATAAGGAAATAAAACTACACAACACATTAATAGAAAGAGAAATCATAACCACAACAACTGTTATATACAACCAAATAATAGGAACTATAACAACTATACTAGTCCTATACATACTAATAACCCTAATTGTAGTAGTAAATATCATCAATGTATCAAAGGGGCCACTACGACACACAAATTAATGAATAAACCCATACGAAACAAACACCCACTATTTAAAATTGCAAACAATGCCCTAGTGGACCTGCCAACACCATCAACAATTAGAGGATGATGAAACTTTGGATCACTACTAGGAATTTGCTTAGTAGCACAAATCGCAACCGGATTATTTCTAGCCATACATTATTGCCCCAACACAGAAGCTGCATTTGATAGAGTAAGACACATCTGCCGAGATGTAAACCACGGCTGACTACTACGAACACTACACGCTAACGGAGGATCAATATTCTTCGTATGCATTTACATACATACAGGACGAAACATATACTATGGATCATACAACTTTACACACACATGATCTGTAGGTGTAGCAATCCTATTCTTAACTATAGCAACAGCATTCATAGGGTACGTATTACCATGAGGACAAATATCATTCTGAGGGGCTACTGTAATCACAAATCTCCTATCGGCTATCCCATATGTGGGAAATGAAGTAGTACAATGGGTGTGAGGGGGATTCGCAGTAGACAACGCAACATTAACGCGATTCTTCGCGCTCCACTTCCTAATACCATTTGTGATTACAGGCATAGTAATAATCCACCTCCTATTTCTACACCAAACAGGATCAAACAACCCACTAGGACTTAACAAAAATACAGACAAGATCCCATTCCACCCATACTTCACTGTAAAGGATATCCTAGGATTCACTATTATAATTATAGCACTCACAGTGCTAACCCTAAAGGAACCATACATGCTTAGAGACCCAGATAACTTCACACCAGCAAATTCTCTAGTAACACCAGTACACATTCAGCCAGAATGATACTTCCTGTTCGCATACGCAATTCTACGATCAATCCCTAACAAGTTAGGTGGGGTAGTTGCCCTAGCCACATCCATTGCAATTCTATTCATCATACCAACATACAAGTCAAAGTTTCGAGGAACACAATTCTACCCAATCAATCAAATTCTATTCTGAATCATAACAAATACAGTAATCCTGCTAACATGAATTGGAGCACGACCAGTTGAAGAACCATACATCCTAACAGGACAAGTATTAACAACAATCTACTTCCTATACTACATAATAAGACCAATAACGACAAAGCTATGAGACAAAATAACAAACTAGTTAAAAAGCTATAGAATAAGCCTAATGCCTTGAAAACATTAAGAAAGAAGTTCAACTCTTCTATTAACTTTCAACATACCTAAATTAATACGCTACAATAAAGAAAAAATAAAACACCTAACCCCAACAAAAAACAAAAGATAATTCAATGAAAGAGGCAAAAAGCTCCTTCAAGCCAAATACATCAACTTATCATAACGAAAACGTGGCAATGTCCCACGAACCCAAATAAACATAAAGGAAACAAACACAACCCTAATATAAAAAAGAAAAGAATACAAATCACTACCCAAAAAAACAATACAAAACAACAGGCTCATAAAAAGAATACTAGCATACTCAGCCAAAAAAATTAAAGAAAACCCACCACCACCATATTCAACATTAAACCCAGAAACAAGCTCAGACTCCCCCTCAGCAAAATCGAAGGGAGTCCGATTAGTCTCCGCCAAACAAGAAATAAATCAAACAAACGATAAAGGAAGAGAAAAAAAAATTAATCACAAATAAACCTGAAAAAAATAAAAATACGTCAAATCATATCTACAAACCAAAACCACAAAAGAAAGCAAAATAAAAGCTAATCTAACCTCATAAGAAATGGTCTGAGCCAGAGCGCGAAGAGCACCCAATAAAGAATAACCAGAATTAGAAGACCAACCCGCAATCATAACAGTATAGACACCAAGTCTAGTACAAGCCAAAAAGAATAATAAACCTAACTCAAACGAAATAAAACCTCTCAAATAAGGAACCAACACCCAAACCAACAAAGAAAGAAAAAACCCAAAAACGGGAGAAAAATAATAAATCAAATAATTAGAAACCAAAGGAAAATACTGCTCCCTAGTAAACAACTTAATAGCATCTCTAAAAGGCTGGAAAATACCAACAAATCCCACCTTATTAGGGCCCTTACGAATATGAATATAACCCAAAACCCTACGCTCTAACAAAGTAAGAAAAGCAACACCAACCATAACAAAAATCATCAACAATATAAAAACAACACCAAGAAACAAGTACCCAAACATATACTACCTGTAAATAAAACTTTACATTAATAGATTCTAAATCCAATGCACTTATCTGCCAAAATAGTAAACAACATTAATAATAATCACAAAAATAAAATTATTCCAAATACCCGGTCCTCTCGTACTAAGGTATAAAACAACATTATAGATAGAAACCAACCTGGCTCACGCCGGTCTGAACTCAGATCATGTAAGATTTTAAAGGTCGAACAGACCTAATCAATTCAGCTGCTACACCAAAAATTAACCTTAATCCAACATCGAGGTCGCAAACCTTCCCGCCAATAAGAACTCTCAAGGAAGATAACGCTGTTATCCCTAAGGTAATTTAATCTTGTAATCAAAATAAATGGATCAAAAACTACAAATAAGTAAACAAATAAACAGAGGAGTTAAATAAATTCCTCCCATCACCCCAACAAAACACTTAAATCACTTAATAATATCCAAACAAACAAATAGAAAAAGCGAATAAAATGTTAAACTCTATAGGGTCTTCTCGTCCCATAAAAA